ATTGTTGTGTTGTTGGTTGTGTTTTGTTTTGTGTTGTGTTTTTGTTTGGTTTTACGGGGTAGGGGGTTTTGGTTATAATGGTGTGTGGATGGTGGTTTGTGGGATGTAGGGGGGGTGTATGTAATTTCTTGCGGCGCGCGTGTGTAAAAATGGCAAGATAAAAATAGAAACGTAATGGGGGTGAAAATTGGGTGGGGTGGGAGGTTTAGGTATGGGTTTTGGTAGGGTGGAGAAGACTTTTATGTAGTGTTGGGTTGGAGGTTCCTGTAGTTAAAGTGGTAACGGCAGTTTTTCAGGCTGCAGATCTTGGGTAGAATCCGAGCAGGAATTTATGATAAAGTTTGTACTATTTTTAGGTCTGTGTTTTGCTTTGGGTGGTTTGGCGGTTGCGTCTAATCCGTCCCCTTATTATGGGGTGGTTGGGTTGGTTGTGGCTTCTATTGCTGGATGTGGGTGATTGGTAAGCTTAGGGGTTTCTTTTGTGTCGTTGGTGTTGGTGATGGTTTACCTAGGGGGTATGTTGGTAGTGTTTGTTTATTCGGTGTCGCTGGCGGCAGATCCGTACCCTGAGGCTTGGGCTGATTGAGGTGTTATTGGCTATGGGGTGGGGATGGGTTTAGTTGTTATGGTGGGGTTTGCTATGGGCGGGGTGTTTGAGGTTTTAGTGGATGGTAATACGGTGAATAGTGTGGGATTGTCTTCGGCTCGGTTGGATTTTAGTGGGGTGGCTGTGTTTTACTCGTGAGGGGCAGGATTGCTTTTGGTCGGTGGATGAGGTTTGTTGTTGACCTTGTTTGTGGTATTGGAGCTTGTACGTGGATTGTCTCGGGGGGCTATTCGGGCTGTTTAGGGGGAAAGAGGTTTCAGAGAGTAGTTTAGTTGAAAATGCCAGCTTTGGGAGTTGGTGATGAAGGTTTGATTCCTTTCTCTTTGAAGAAGGTAGAAGTGGTATTAAGAGTCGATTGCGATGGGTGTGTGAATGGTGGCTTGTATGATGTAGGGGAATGTATTTAAATTTTTGTGAAACGTGCGTGTGAAAAATGACAAGATAAAAATAAAAACGAAACGAGGATGAAAATTGGACGGGATGGAGGGTTTTAGATACAAGTCTCAGGAAGGTGAGGAAAAAAGAGGTATGTCCAGCGACCATTGCATTATTCAGTGCCTATAAGGTAGACGGCGCGGGGTCCATGAATGGGGTCAAAGTGCATCAGTGTCAGAGTTGAGACGAACTTATCCAACGACCATTACACTTAAAGGGCGTTTGGGGGATTAAGTAGCTCGCCGGTCATGTGATGGACATGTCAAGAGGAAGATAACTCCTGCTACGCACTTGAAGGGTTTATTGAAGGGACGCCAGAAAAAAAAAAAGAGATAAAGAAGAGGTGACTCGGCAAAGAGGTAGGGAGTGGGTCGTGCATCCGACCACTTGTACCTGTGGGGAGCAATTGAATAGGAGTTAAGAGGGTCATGGTCCTGAAATTACCACGGGTGGCGCAAAAGAGCAAGTCGGGCCTCGAGGGTTAGAGGGAATGTATGCCCCTGAAGCCAATAACCTAAGGTATAACTGACGTTGAGTAGCTCGGTTCTCGTGAGAAACACGATCAATAGATAACCAGGTTCTCTGGCTTGGGAGTACGTGAAGGCTGTTGGACGAACATTATCCTAGGAGGTGGGCGAATGTCATGACTAGGAGAATGCAAAGGAGTACTGTGACAATATCCGTATGGAGGGTGGGAGTTTAGGTGCGAGGTAGCAGTTCCGATCTTGTGTAACGCTTGTATTGGGTTATGGGGATAATAACTTGGGTTGTATGGTACTTGAAACAAAAATGTAGTGAGGGTAATGGTATCCGCACATTATGTTATGGGCGTAAATGTTTGGGTTTAGGTTGGTAGAGAGGTTGGTTAGTATGTGGATTATCCTACATTAGTGTAATGCCTGATGGGGTAAATAAATTAATGCAAAGTAATGCATACCCTAGAAACGCTGAAGAAGCGCTGTGGGGGGGGAAGGGGGGGGGGTTGGAGGGCGTTGTTTTGTTGTGAACTCTAAGAAGGGGTGTAATCTTCAATCTTTGGTTTACAAGACCAATGTTTTCATAAACTATTAGAGTTGGTTAGAGTTTGAGTATTTTGTTCTCTACGATGGATGCGATAGGGAATAGAACTAGGATGATTGTAAAGTAGGAAAATGAGGCGATTTGTCCGATGATAATGAATGGATGTTCGACTGGTTGGCTTCCTACTCAGGTGAGGATGAGGAGATTGGCTACTAGTGTTCAGAATAGGATTTGTGATAGAGGGCGGAATGTTATTGAGCGTAGTTTGGATACGTGTAGCAGGGGAATTAAGAATAGTACTAGGACGGAGGCGGCGAGTGCTAGTACCCCTCCAAGCTTATTTGGAATGGATCGGAGAATAGCGTAGGCGAATAGGAAGTATCATTCGGGTTTAATGTGTGGAGGTGTGGCTAGGGGGTTGGCTGGTGTGAAGTTTTCTGGGTCTCCTAGTAGGTTGGGGGAGAATAGGGCTAGGGCGGCTAAGGGGATGAATACTAGTATGAATCCTAGGATGTCTTTTGTGGAGTAGTAGGGGTGGAATGGGATTTTGTCACAATCTGAAGGGATTCCTAGAGGGTTGTTAGATCCTGTTTCATGTAGTAGGGTGAGATGGACTAGTGTGAGTCCTGCGATGAGGAATGGTAGGAGGAAGTGGATGGCAAAGAATCGGGTTAGTGTTGGGTTGTCTACGGAAAATCCACCTCATGCTCATTCCACTAGCGTTTGGCCGATGTATGGGATAGCTGAGAATAGGTTTGTGATTACGGTAGCCCCTCAGAATGATATTTGTCCTCAGGGGAGTACGTAGCCGACGAAGGCAGTTGCTATTAGGGCTAGTAGTAGGATTACTCCTACGTTTCAGGTTTCTTTGTTTAGGTATGAGCCGTAGTAGATTCCTCGGCCGATGTGTAGGTAGATGCATATGAAGAATAGGGAGGCTCCGTTTGCATGTAGGTTGCGGATTAGTCAGCCGAATTGGACGTTCCGGCAGATATGTGCTACGGAATTGAATGCTAGGGCTGTGTCTGCTGTATAGTGTATAGCCAGTAACAGCCCTGTTACGATTTGTGTGATGAGGCAGATGCCTAGGAGAGACCCAAAGTTTCATCAAATTGAGATGTTTGATGGGGTGGGGAGGTCGATTAGAGCGTCATTGATGGTTTTTAGTAGTGGGTGGTTTTTACGAAGGTTGAGGGCCATTGTTTGGATCTGTGTATGGATATAAGGATGATTAATGTGGATAGAGCGAAAGTGCCTAGGTAGGCCTTGATTAGTCCTGGGTGTGCTTGGGTGGCGGTCTTTGCCGCTGTTTGTTGGAGGTTGGCTAGGCCTTCTGGGCCTAGGAGCTTGTATCAGGATAGGTCGATTAGGTGGGAGGCAATGTTTTGGCCTCCTGTTAGTATTATTTTTGTGTTGATGCGGTGTATTGTTGGGTTGAAGTATCCTAGAGATAGGGAGAAGTTATAGAAGGGGTTTTGTTTTGTGAGGATGAGAGTTTGGGTTATTTTTGATATTTCTAGCGCTATAGCAATTCCTAAGGCTGTGACTAGTAGGGCCGTAATTTTGATGGTTATTGGTATTGTCATGGGTGGGGTCTTTGTTGGGGGGATGTAGGAGGTGATTAGTAATCCTGCAGTAATGCTTCCTAGTGCAAGTCGGGTGATGGGGGAAGTTACTGCGGGGTTGTTTTCGTTTATTGGGGTTAGTGGGGGGATTCGGGTGAAGCCGGTTTGTACGAGTACGGTTATACGGATTGTGTACACTGCAGTGAATGATGTGGCTAGTAGGGTTAGTAAGAGAGCTCATGTGTTTAGGTAGGAAGTGTTTAGGCTTTCGATGATTTGATCTTTTGAGTAAAAGCCTGCGAGGAATGGTGTTCCCATTAGAGCTAGGTTGCCAATGGTGAAGCATGAGGTGGTTGTTGGTATTATTTTTTGGAGTCCTCCTATTTTTCGGATGTCTTGTTCACCGTTGAGGTTGTGGATGATTGATCCTGAGCATAGGAATAGTATAGCTTTGAAGAATGCGTGGGTTGAGATATGCAGGAATGCTAGTTGTGGAAGGTTGAGGCCGATAGTAACTATTATTAGTCCTAGTTGGCTTGAAGTAGAGAAAGCGATGATTTTTTTGATGTCGTTCTGAGTTAGAGCGCACGTTGCTGCAAATAGTGTGGAGAGGGCTCCTAAGCATAGGCACAGAGTTAGGGCAGTTTGATTGTTGGTGAATATTGGGTGGGTTCGGATGAGTAGGAAAATTCCAGCTACTACTATAGTACTTGAGTGGAGTAAGGCGGATACAGGGGTAGGTCCTTCTATGGCAGCGGGGAGTCAGGGGTGGAGGCCGAATTGAGCGGATTTACCTGTTGCGGCTAGGATGAGGCCTAAGAGGGGAAGTGTTGGTGTTTGTGATGTGGGGTGTAGTTGTTGGATTTCTCAGGTGTTTGTGGTGCAGGCTAGTCAGGCCATACATAAGATTAGGCCAATGTCTCCGATTCGGTTGTAGAGTACGGCCTGCAGGGCGGCGGTGTTAGCTTCTGCTCGGCCGTGTCATCAGCTAATTAGTAGGAAAGACATGATTCCTACTCCTTCTCATCCGATGAATAGGATGAATAGGTTGTTGGATACAATTAGGATTAGCATTGCAATCAGGAAGAGGAGTAGGTATGTAAAGAATTTTGTAATATATGGGTCCGAGGCTATGTATCATGTTGCGAATTGTAAGATTGATCATGATACGAATAGGGCGATTGGAAAGAATGTGAGAGAGTAGAAGTCTATTTTTAGGCTGATTGGGATTTTGAAGGTTATGATGAATTTCCATTCTCATAGGGAGATTAGGTTTTCTGTCCCTGAGTAGATGTGGATTGTTATGGGAATTAAGCTAATGAAGAATGCGATTTTGACTGTGTTTGTGGTGATAGTTGGTGAATTTTTTAGGTTGTCCGATAGGAGTGGGAGTGTGATGGGGATAATTAGGACTGTTAGGGTTGTGATTATAAGTGTATTTAGGATTAGTGATAGGTCCATTACTTTCACTTGGATTTGCACCAAGATGAATGGCTCCTAAGACCACTGGATTGCTGTTATCCTTTGAAAGTAAGGGGGCTGAGGTTTTATGCTCAGATGCAAGAGTTAGCAGTTCTTGTTGGTTAAACCTCCCCTCGGCAGGTAAGAAGATTTTAACTTCTATCTTTAGAATCACAGTCTAATGTTTGGGTTGAAACTATACCTGCATATAGGGATACCGGAGATTAGGTCGGGTTTGAGGATGAGTAGGGCTATTGGGATTGTGTGTAGGGCTATGAGCAGATGTTCTCGTGTGGAGGAGTTTTGGATGGTGGTGATGTGGGATGGTAGGGTACCTCGTTGTGTTGTTGTTAATATGTATAGGGTATATGAGGCGGTTAGCAGAATTGTGGTTCCTGTTAGGATGATTGTGATTGGGGATCATTTGAACAGGGCGATTATGATGGTTAGTTCTGCTATGAGGTTGATTGTTGGGGGTAGTGCCATGTTTGTTAAGTTGGCTAATAGTCATCAGGTGGCTATGAGGGGTAGGAGGGGTTGAATGCCTCGTGTTAGTAGTAGGATTCGGCTGTGAGTGCGTTCATAGTTGGTGTTGGCTAAGCAGAAGAGTATAGATGAGGTCAATCCATGTGCAATTATTAGGATTATTGCCCCTGAGAATGCTCATTGAGTTTGGATTATGGTTGCGGCGATGACTAAGCCTATGTGGCTGACGGATGAGTAGGCGATTAATGATTTTAAGTCAATTTGACGTAGACAGATGGCACTGGTTATCAGTGCTCCTCATAGTGCTAAAGTAATGAATGGGTAGTGAAGGTTGTTTGGTGATGGATTTGCTAGAAGGGTGAGTCGTATGATGCCGTATCCTCCAAGTTTTAGTAGGAGGGCGGCTAGGAGTATAGACCCAGCGATTGGGGCTTCTACATGGGCTTTGGGTAGTCATAGGTGAAGCCCGTATAGGGGTGCTTTGACCATGAAGGCTATAAGGAGGGCCAGGCTGGATATGAGATTGGATCAGGAGGTGGATATTGATGGGTGGGAGAGTTTTAGTATGGGGAAGTATAGAGTGCCGGTTTGGTTGTGTAAGTGGAGGATGGCGACTAATAAGGGTAGTGAGCTGGCGAGTGTGTAAAATAGTAGGTAAATGCCGGCATTTAGTCGTTCTGGTTGGCTGCCTCACCGGGTGATGAGGATTAGGGTTGGGATTAGGGTGGCTTCAAATGCAATGTAGAATAGTATTAGTTCTGAAGCTGAGAAGGCTAATAGGATGAATGGTTGGGCTAGGAGTATTGTTGTAATGAAGATTCGTTTGCGTATGGTGGGTTCTTGTTCTAGGTGGTTTTGGCTTGCTATGAGTATGAGGGGGAGGAGTCAGCAAGATAGAACTAGTAGGGGAGAGGAAATTTGATCAATAGAGGTTCATGGAGTTAGGCCTTTGTTGGGGTAGTATGTGGGTGTAAGTCATTGCAGGCTTATGGCGGCGATTAGCAGGGCATGTGTTGTAGTGTTGGTTCAGAGATGTTTGTGTGGGGAGAGGAAGGTTAGTGGAAGGAGTATTATAGTTGGAATGATGATTTTTAGCATTGTAGTAGGTTAAAGTTGTGGAGATGGTCGGAGCCATGAGTTCGGGTGGAGGCGACAAGTAGGGCCAGCCCGGTGCCCGCCTCGCAGGCGGAGAATGTCAGTATAAAGATTGGTAATAGGATAGAGGATGGCGTTTGTGTTTGGACGGGTCATATTGACAGGGCGATGTATATTGACAGTATTATGCTCTCTAAACATAGTAAGGCAGAGACTAGATGTGTTCGGTGGAAGGCTAGGCCTAGGCTGCTTAGGATGAAGGCAGAGTAGAAGCTTAGATGGAGGATGGTCATGAAGAAAGTTATAGGGTTCGAGCTATAATCTGTTGAGTCGAAATCAACTGTCTTGGTTAGACTAACTTTCTTTTATTCTGCTCATTCTAGTCCTCCTTGGATTCATTCATATACTAGCCCTAGAGTGAGAAGGAAAATGAGAGTGGAGGTTCAGATTAGGGTGACGGTAGGGTCTTGTAGTTGGGTGGCCCATGGGAGGGGTAGGAGGAGGGCAATTTCTAGGTCGAATAGAAGGAACAGGATTGCCACTAGGAAAAATCGGATTGAGAATGGTAGTCGAGCGGATCCTAGGGGGTCAAATCCACACTCGTATGGAGATAGTTTTTCTGAGTCGGGGTTTATTTGGGCCAGCCAGAAATTTAGTGCGGTTAGGGCCATGCTTAGGACTAGGGATAGGACTATTATGAATATGATTATGTTCATTACTCTTCTCTGGGGTTAAACCAGATTTTAAGGATTGGAAGTCGATTGTAATGAATATACTAGAAGAGTAGGAACCTCATCAGTAGATTGAGACGTAGAGGAATAATCATACAACATCTACAAAGTGTCAGTATCAGGCAGCTGCCTCGAAGCCAAAGTGGTGGTTTGATGTAAAATGGTATTTGATCAGGCGTAAGAGGCATACTAGGAGGAAAGTAGAGCCAATGATCACATGGAGGCCGTGGAACCCCGTTGCTACAAAGAAGGTAGAGCCGTATACCCCGTCTGCGATGGAGAAGGGGGCTTCGTAGTATTCTATGGCTTGTAGGGCAGTGAAGTAGAATCCTAGTAGGACTGTTAGGGTGAGGGCGTGGATTGCCTGTTTTCGACGAGCTTCTGTAATGCTGTGGTGGGCTCATGTGACGGTAACTCCTGAGGCTAGTAGGATAGCCGTGTTTAGCAGGGGTACTTCTATAGGGTTTAGGGGCTTAATTCCTGTAGGGGGTCATTGTCCCCCTAGTTCGGGGGTGGGAGCTAGGCTTGAATGGAAGAAGGCTCAGAAGAAGCCTAAGAAGAAGAATGCTTCTGAAGTGATGAATAGGACTATGCCGTAGCGTAGGCCTTTCTGAACAGTGGGGGTGTGGTGACCTTGGAATGTGCTTTCTCGTACGATATCTCGTCATCATTGAAGTATGACTAGGAGTGTGGAGAGTAATCCGAGAATTAGGAGGTATGGGGAGTTATAGTGAAATCACATAGTTAGGCCTGAGGTTATGAGAAGGGCGGCGGCCGCCCCTAAAATGGGCCATGGGCTGGGATCAACTATATGGTAAGAGTGTGCTTGGTGAGCCATTTGAGGTGTTAGATGTTTTCTTGCAGATAGAGGCTTAGGAGTAGTACGAAGACGTAAGCTTGGATTATGGCTACAGCCACTTCTAGAATGGTTAGTAAGAAAAGGATTAGTAATGTTAGAAGGGAAATTATTGGTATTGTTGAATAGAGGGCTACTGTGGCAGTAGAGATTAGTTGAATAAGGAGGTGGCCTGCTGTAAGGTTTGCAGTTAGGCGTACTCCTAGTGCTAATGGACGAATTAGGAGGCTTGTTGTTTCGATTATGATAAGGGCTGGAATTAATAGTGTCGGAGTACCCTCTGGCAGGAGGTGGCCTAGGGATACAGAGGGTTGGTTTCGTAGTCCTGTGAGTAGGGTGGCTAGTCATAGTGGGAATGCTAGGGCTAGATTTATAGATAGTTGGGTGGTTGGGGTAAAGGTGTAGGGCAGTAGGCCTAGAAGATTGATTATTAGTAGAAATATTATTAGTGAGGTTAGGATTAGAGCTCATTTGTGGCCTTTCTTGTTTAGTGGAGTTATTAGTTGTTTTGTGATTAGGTTAATGAGTCATAATTGTAGGGTTGAGAGTCGGCTAGTGACTCATCGATTGTCTAGGGAGGGTAGTAGTAGAGCTGGGAATGTTATTGAGATTAGGATTAAGGGAATTCCTAGGAGGTGGGGACTGGAGAATTGGTCGAAGAAGCTTAAGTTCATGGTCAGGATCAGGGTGTAGTGTTTGGAGTTGTGGGTTTTGTGCTGGAGGGTGGGTTTGTGGTCACAAATGATAGCACTTTGGGTTGAATGATTATGGTGTATGTCAGCCATGAAGTTAGCATGATAAAAAATCAAGGATTTGGGTTTAGTTGGGGCATGTCATTAAGGAGGGGGTTAAGTCCTCTTTCTTTAGCTTAAAAGGCTAATGCTGGTTCATAGCTTCTTAATGATTGAGATGATAGTAATGAGGATCAGCTTTCAAAGTTAGCGAGAGGGGCTGATTCTACTACGATGGGTATAAAGCTGTGGTTTGCTCCGCAGATTTCTGAGCATTGGCCGTAAAAGATTCCTGGGCGGATTGCTGAGAATGAGGTTTGGTTGAGGCGTCCTGGAATTGCGTCGGTTTTTACACCTAGGCTTGGTACGGCTCAAGAGTGAAGCACGTCATCGGCAGTGACGATAACTCGAATTGTTGATTCTGTTGGGACAATGACACGGTGGTCCACTTCTAGGAGGCGAAAGTGTCCTAGTGGGAGGTCTGTTGTAGGTACTATGTAGGAGTCGAATGTGAGGTCTTTGAAGTCAGTGTATTCGTAGGTTCAGTATCATTGGTGGCCAATGGCTTTTAGGGTCAGGTCTGGTTCGTTGATTTCGTCTATTATGTAGAGGATTCGGAGTGATGGTAGAGCAAGTGCGACTAGGACTATAGCTGGTAGGATGGTTCATACTAGTTCGATTGCTTGTGCGTCAACTGTGTTTGATGACAGTTTTTCTGTTAGTATTAGGGTTAGGAGGTACAGTACTAGACTGCAGATGGCTAGGGCGACCATTAAAGCGTGGTCGTGGAATTGGATTAGTTCTTCTATAATTGGTGATGAGGCGTCTTGGAAACCTAGTTGTGAGTGGTTGGCCATGGTTTGAATGTTGAGGTGTACTGGGGTTTAACCTGTAATTTAGCCTTGACAAGGCTATGTAATTGTTTTACTAACACCTCTATATGAGAAAGAAGCATAGGTGGTTATGCGGTTGGCTTGAAACCAACATATGGGGGTTCGACTCCTTCCTTTCTTGTACTTGGACAAAGGCTGGTTCTTCGAAGGTGTGGAATGGGGGTGGGCATCCGTGGATTCACTCAATGTTTGTGCTTGTTAGTTCTGGTTGTAGAGCTTTTCGTTTGGATGCAAGGGCTTCTCAGATGATGAAAATTAGTATGATCACAGCTGTTAGGGAAATTAATGAGCCAATTGAGGAGATGGTGTTTCATAGTGTGTAGGCGTCTGGGTAGTCTGAGTATCGTCGTGGCATACCAGCAAGTCCTAGGAAGTGTTGTGGGAAGAAGGTTAGGTTAACTCCTACAAATATTACTCCGAAGTGGATTTTAGTTCATGTAGAGTGTAGTGTATATCCAGTGAATAGTGGGAATCAGTGTGTGAAGCCAGCTAAGATGGCAAATACTGCACCTATTGATAGGACGTAATGGAAGTGGGCCACTACGTAGTAGGTGTCGTGTAGGGCGATATCTAGTGAGGAGTTTGCTAGCACGATGCCTGTTAGTCCTCCGATGGTGAATAAGAAGATAAATCCTAGGGCTCATAGCATAGGGGGATCTCATTTAATAGTTCCTCCGTGCAGTGTGGCTAGTCAGCTGAACACTTTGATTCCCGTTGGAATTGCAATGATCATAGTGGCTGATGTAAAGTATGCTCGTGTGTCTACGTCTATTCCTACTGTAAACATGTGGTGGGCCCATACAATGAAACCGAGGAAGCCAATGGAAAGCATAGCTCATACTATTCCCATATATCCGAATGGTTCTTTTTTCCCTGCGTAGTAGGTTACTACGTGGGAGATGATTCCAAATCCTGGTAGAATTAAGATATAAACTTCTGGATGGCCGAAAAATCAGAAAAGGTGTTGGTATAATACTGGGTCTCCTCCTCCTGCGGGGTCGAAGAAAGTGGTGTTAAGATTACGGTCGGTAAGTAGCATGGTAATGCCAGCTGCGAGAACTGGAAGGGATAGGAGGAGTAAGACTGCAGTGATTAGGACAGATCATACAAATAGTGGGGTTTGGTATTGTGATAGGGCTGGGGGTTTTATGTTGATTGCTGTTGTGATGAAGTTAATTGCTCCTAAGATTGAGGAGATACCTGCTAAGTGAAGGGAGAAGATGGCCAGGTCAACTGAGGCTCCGGCATGGGCCAAGTTACCAGCTAGTGGTGGGTACACGGTTCAACCTGTTCCGGCCCCCGCCTCCACTGTGGATGAGGCGAGTAGTAGGAGGAAGGATGGGGGGAGTAGTCAGAAGCTTATGTTATTTATTCGAGGAAAGGCTATGTCTGGGGCTCCGATTATTAGGGGTACTAGTCAGTTTCCAAATCCGCCGATTATGATTGGTATGACTATAAAGAAGATTATTACGAAAGCATGGGCTGTGACTACTACATTGTAAATTTGGTCATCTCCTAGGAGAGCACCTGGTTGGCCTAGTTCTGCTCGAATGAGTAGGCTTAGGGCGGTACCTACTATCCCGGCTCATGCACCGAAGATTAGGTATAAGGTGCCGATGTCTTTGTGGTTGGTTGAGAATAATCATCGGTTAATGAATGTCATAGGTAAGATGGCTGAGTGTGTAAGCGTTAGGCTGTAGTCCTTTTTACAGAGGTTCAATTCCTCTTCTTATCGGCCCCGTAGTGAAGTTCACGATAAGTTGCAAACTTGTAGATGTACATTGGTTGTGTGCCGGGGTCTTAGGCAGAAGCCTGTTGGTTTGGGCATATAGCTGTTAACTATAGTGTTATGGGATCGAAGCCCATCTGTCTAGGGGTGATGCAAGGTCCTAGCTTAATTAAAGTGTCTGGGTTGCATTCAGAAGATGTAGGGTAGCATCCTGCGGATCTTATCAGAAACTAAGAGGGTTTAACTCTTGTTTAAGGCTTTGAAGGCCTTCGGTTTAGGTAATCCTAAGTTTCTTATGTGATGGAGGATAGTAGGGGGGAGATGGGGAGGAGCATGGTGGATGTGGTAGTTAGAATTGCAATCAGGGTGCTGATTGGTTTGTTGGTATGTCATTGTTTCGTGTGGTTGGTAGTATGTGGGGGGAGTGTGATTGTTGCACAGTATGCGAGGCGGAGGTAGAAGAATAGGCTTAGTAGGGAGAGGAGGGAAATTGTGGTTGCTGCGGCGGCTATGTTTTGTTTGGTTAATTCTTGGATGATGAGTCATTTGGGAAGGAATCCTGTTAGAGGGGGAAGGCCTGCTAGGGATAGTAGTGCTAGAAGTAAGGTGGCGCTTAATGGTGGGATTTTTGTTCATGTGGTTATTAGGGTGGATAGTTTTGAGACTTTGATTGAGTTTAGGGCTAGGAATACAGTTGCGGTTATTAGTGCATAGAGGTAGAAGTTTAGTAAGGTAAGTTTGGGGTTGTAGGTGATGATGATGGCTATTCATCCTAGATGGGAGATGGAGGAGAAGGCCAGAATTTTTCGAATTTGTGTCTGGTTTAGTCCTATTCATCCTCCTAGGGCGGTGGAAAGAAGGGCTATGCAAGTTAGTAGATTTGAGTTTAGTGATGGGGATGTTATGAACAGTAGTGTGATTGGGGGGAATTTTATTATTGTAGATAGGAGGAGACCGGTAATAAGGGGAGACCCTTGTAGTACTTCAGGGAATCAAAAGTGGAATGGAACTAGTCCTAGTTTCATTGCGATGGCTGAAGTTAAGATTAGGCATGATGTTGGATGGGTGAGTTGGGTGATGTCCCACTGTCCAGTGTATCATGCGTTGGTCATGCTAGAGAATAGGACTAGGGCTGAAGCTGTTGCTTGGGTCAGGAAGTATTTGGTGGCGGCTTCGATGGCTCGTGGGTGGTGGGATTTGGAGATCATTGGGAGGATGGCTAGAGTGTTGATTTCAAGGCCAGCTCAGGCCATGATTCAATGGTTGCTGGAGATTGTGATGGTTGTTCCCAGGAGTAGGCTGATGGTGAAGATTAACTTTGCTTGGGGGTTCATTAGCAGGGGAAGGGGTTGAACCATCATTTTCGGGGTATGGGCCCGATAGCTTGTTTAGCTGACCCTACTAGAAAATAATATAAAGGAAGTATGGAGGGTTTTGATCTCTCTAGTGTGGGTTCGATTCCTACTTTTCTAAGTTGACAGGAAATGAGAGGACTGGTCCACCTCTATGTTCACTTTATCATAGTGACCCTTTAAATGTTCAGGCACATTTCCTTGGTCATCCTTAGGTGAGGGGGCAGGCCTGCATAACAGATCGGTATGCTGGTGTGTCATAGGCATAGTGCTAGTGTCAGTGGGAGGAAGTTTTTTCATAGGAGATGCATTAGTTGGTCGTATCGGAATCGTGGGTAGGAGGCACGGATTCATAGAAATCCTGCTGTTAGGAGAAGGGTTTTTGTGGCTAAGATCACTGGGAATAGTTCTTGAGGGGGGTTGAGTAAGCTAGGATTGAAGAATAGGATGGTAGTTAGTGCATTCATTAATATAATGTTGGCGTATTCAGCTAGGAAGAATAAAGCAAACGGGCCGGCTGCGTATTCTACGTTGAACCCGGAGACTAGTTCTGATTCCCCTTCTGTGAGGTCGAATGGGGCGCGATTTGTTTCGGCAAGTGTAGATACATATCATATTATGGCTAGGGGTCAGCATGGGAAAATTAGGTATATAGGTTCTTGAGTGACTGCAAGGGTGCTTAGGGTGTAGCTGCCGCTAAGGAGGATGATGGATAGTAGGATAATTGCCAGGGTGACTTCGTAGGAGATGGTTTGGGCTACAGCTCGTAATGCACCGATTAAGGCGTATTTTGAGTTGGAGGCTCAACCTGATCACAGGATGGAGTATACGGCTAGGCTTGATATTGCCAGTATGAATAGTAGGCCCAGGTTGAGGTCAGCGAGGGAAAATGGTAGGGGAAGTGGCATTCAAATCGAGATAGCCAGAAGCAGGGCTAGTATGGGGGTTATGAGAAATAGGATGGGGGATGATGTTGATGGTCGGATGGGTTCTTTAATGAATAGTTTTACTCCATCTGCTAGAGGTTGAAGAAGTCCAAATGGGCCAACGATGTTTGGTCCTTTGCGGTTTTGTATGTAGCTTAGTACCTTGCGTTCTACTAGGGTGAGGAAGGCAACTGCGATCAAGATTGGGAGGGCATAGGAGAGGGTTATAATGAGGTTGATTAATGTTGGATGGTTGGTCATGGATGGAGACTAGCTAGGGAGAGGATTTGAACCTCTGAGATAAAGGACTTAAGCCTTTTGCATTTGCCGAGCTCTGCCACGCTAGCTGGTCCTTTTCTAGGACGTGATATGGTGTGATAGCCTTTTGTAGTTTAGTTGTTTTCACCACTTAAGGCGGAGGCTTGCCTGTAGTATTGGCCTCGCTTTTCCTATCCTTTCGTACTGGGAAGAGCTTGTCATAGATAGAAACCGACCTGGATTGCTCCGGTCTGAACTCAGATCACGTAGGACTGTTAATCGTTGAACAAACGAACCCTTAGTAGCTGCTGCACCACTAGGATGTCCTGATCCAACATCGAGGTCGTAAACCTCCCCGTCGATATGGACTCTTGGAGGAGATTGCGCTGTTATCCCTGGGGTAGCTTGGTCCATTGATCAATTATATTGGGTCTGGTTACTATTAGTACGTTGAGGAGTTGCTCTCAGTCTAGAGGGATGGTCTAGTGTTTGGAGGTTTTATTTTGCTCCAAGGTCGCCCCAACCGAAAAAATGCAGACCAGTCGCCCGTGGGTTAAGTGAGCCCGGAGTGGGTGTGTATGTATGTTGGGGTGGTTGCTGTTTTTGAAGTTCCACAGGGTCTTCTCGTCTTATGTAGTTATCCCTGCTTTTGCACAGGGAGATCAATTTCACTGATTGCCTGTAAGAGACAGTTAAGACCTCGTTTAGCCATTCATACTAGTCCCGATTTACGGGACAATTGATTGCGCTACCTTTGCACGGTTAGGATACCGCGGCCGTTAAACGTCATGTCACCGGGCAGGCATCACCTTCAATACTTGTCTGTTGGTTTGCTGAAGGCTATGTTTTTGGTAAACAGTCGGGCCTTGATGGTTTGCCTAGTTCCTTTTACAGGTTTTAATCTTTCTCGCAGACGCTCCTATGTCGGGTTAACAATGTACTTAATACTGTGCTTGTTTGATTTGTCGTATATGGGAATTGTTAATAATGTGCGGATGTAAGCTTGCGTCGGAGAGGGGGGACCCTAGTTACTCATTCTAGCATTAATTCTCCTATTGTTATATAGGTTAGCCTGTTAATGGGGAGGGAGTCATATTGTTTTGATATTTTTGAGGTGTTGAGCTTTAACGCACTCTTTGTTGATGGCTGCTTGAGGGCCCACAGTAGGATTGTGAAGGTGTTATTTATCCGCTCGTGGAGATTGTGTTCTTTTTTAAAGGAGCTGTCCCTCCTTTAAATAGCCCTTAATTCGCTTCATTGGGGTTTGTGAGTTTCCTTGGAGAAGAATTAAGAGTGAACTTAGATTCGTTTCACAGGCAACCAGCTATCACCCAGCTCGGTTGGCTTTTCACCCCTACCGGCAAGTCATCCCACTCTTTTGCAACAGAGACGGGTTCGCTCAATAATAGCTGCTCGCAGGTAGCTCGCTTGGGTTTCGGGAAGGCAAACTTAAATTCATTTTGCTTGGTTTTTCTTGCTAGACCATGATGCAAAAGGTACAAGGGTTGATCTTTGCTGTTTTTAGCTTATTTTTTTCACTGTTATTTCACCTTTCCCTTACGGTACGTGATCTCTATCGCGTCAATGGTGTCTTTTCTATCGCCTATACTGGGACTAATAAATGCTTTAGTTAGGTGTTTGGAGTAGCTTTGTTATTCTATGTCATGTGTATTGAGCTAGGATCTGGCATCAAGACGATCTGGGGTGAGCAGATATCTTTCAGGCGTAAGCTGAATGCTTTCGTTAAGGCTACGTCTTGGTGTCCTAAGTACACCTTCCGGTACACTTACCTTGTTACGACTTACCTCATCTTCGGCTGAATAGCGTATTAAGTTATGGGGGGGGGGGGGGTCGCTTTTGAGGAGGGTGACGGGCGGTGTGTACGTGCCCCAGGGCCGGCTTAAAGAGGGCTCGATTCTCCCTCTTTACTGCTAAATCCTCCTTCTAGGGACAGTTTCATATCCCTTTCCGTAATGTTCTATTCTAGAAAATGTAGCCCATTGCTCCCATTCCATGGGCTATACCTTGACCTGTCTTATTAGCGTGTGTAGGGCTATTGCGTCCACTGTTGGGCCTTCAGGTTGGGTGGGCTGGCGACGGCGGTATATAGGCTGATTTTGGCAAGGAATGGTTAGGTATATCGTGGATCATCGATTATAGAACAGGCTCCTCTAGGTGGGTTTGGGACACCGCCAAGTCCTTAGAGTTTTAAGCGTTTGCGCTCGTAGTTCTCGGGCGGATGCTCCGGTAAGATCGAGCATCAAGATTTAGGGCCAGGCATAGTGGGGTATCTAATCCCAGTTTGGGCCCTGGCTTTCGTGGATTTCAATTGATCGTTAGTCTAAGATTTTCTTTGAATAGCGGCCTTATGAGCATCTTTGGCTTATGACAGCTCAGTTGCTTTTTGATCTTAGTTACTTGGATAGCATGTTACCACGCTTTACGCCGTTATAAAGTTAATTTGGGTCTCCTGTATGACCGCGGTGGCTGGCACAGGATTTACCGACCCTAAATTGCTATGACTAAGTCAAGTTTTCACTCATGGCTTAATATTAACTACTGCTGAGAACCCGTGGGGGTGTGGCAATTGCAAGGCGTCTTGGGCTACAGATTTGGTGTGCCTGATACCCGCTCCTATTGACCTGAGTTCAGGGTGCCTAGGGCTTCTACACTGGAGTGCGGATACTTGCATGTATATATCTAGCAACAACTAACAGTAAGGTTAGGACTAAGTCTTTTGTCCTTGGGTGCATGTGGCAGCCATCTTGACATCTTCAGTGTCATGCTTTTGTATAAGCTACAGGGAC